TGATAAAGTCACCCAAAACCAATTGGCACGAGGTCAACGATTACGCGAGTTGCTTAAACAATCTCAATCAGCTCCTCTTGCGGTCGAAGAACAGATAGTTACTATTTATACTGGAGCAAATGGATATCTTGATCCCTTAGAAATTGGTCAGGTAAAGAAATTTCTAGTTCAATTACGTACTTACTTAAAAACAAATAAACCTCAGTTCCAAGAAATAATATCTTCGACCAAGCTATTCACCCAAGATGCAGAAGCCATTTTAAAGGAAGTAATTCCAGAACAGATAGAACAGTTTCTACTTCAAGAACAAACATAAAGTAAAGAAATTTTAGTACAAAAAGAATTTTTTATAAGTTTCTATGATTCGAATCGTTCCAAGCTTCTTGGTATAGATATCCACAAAAAAAGAGATGGAAATAAATTGCGTCCAATAGGACTTGAACCTATACCAAAGGTTTAGAAGACCTCTGTCCTATCCGTTAGACAATGGACGCTTATTTTATCTACAACCCCTTTCTTTCCAATTTTGTTCTTACATACAAATAATTTGTATGGAGCGGGTAGCGGGAATCGAACCCGCATCGTTAGCTTGGAAGGCTAGGGGTTATAGTCGACGTTGATTCATCATTTAAAATTAACGCCTCTAATTCAAAACCGAACATGAAACTTTGTTTTCATTCGGCTCCTCCATATAAATAGAAGATGGAAAAACTCCCAACGAATAAGCAAAACAAAAAAATAATATCTTTTTGTTTTGAAAAGGGAATCATAACCAATCTGAATTCAAAGAATAATTAGATTCATACCACCTATGTCAGCTTTTGTGTTTGAATGCACCTGCACCCAAAACGACTCACTTTCTAGACGATCCCTCTAGAAGATATCGATTGTAATAAATCTTTCTAGTTACTTCGTTCCTTATTTCTACTCGCGAGGTTCCTTAGGAAAAGAGTTTCTTTTCTACCGAGCTAAAAGAATATGTTAATGACTTTAGTAAACTAAAGTCATTATTTACTAGCTATTTTGCTTCAATCTCTCTTTTTACATTAAAAAAAAAGTTCAAGATCTAGTTACGATTAAAAATAAATTTTTGGATCTTCATCCATGGAGCCTTTTTGAAGGGTTGATTTAACTAAAAAAGATTATGTTTCGCGATTTTATAATCTTATTTTTACATTTTCAATTAACTTTTATGGTTGGATCTAAATTACGAGAATCTATCTTCTTCTTCTTCAAATGGGACATTGAGAGGTAAAGGATTAAACCTTTTTGAAGAAATAAAGTTTTTTATCGGAATCTCAATTAAACTTAAAGGATCCCTTAACTATTTCAGTTATTAATAGAACGAATCACACTTTTACCACTAAACTATACCCGCTATAATATATATATTAATATATTATTTGTCGAATAGGGGAGTGAGGTATAATCGAGATAAGATAGGATGAGAGCCTAAAATTAAAATTCAAGAGCAGATGTCTGTGTGATCTGTAGTAGACTTGACAGAATGGGGAAAAAGATTTATTCCCATTTCAATAATAAAAATAAAGACGTTAGAATATCTTTATTCTATCTTTTTTTTTCTGAATTGAATGGAGTTATTCAAAATAAAAGCCCGTAACAACTATTGAAGTCGAAACATGAAAAAGAGTTGACTCATATTAAAATTAAAACTCAATCGATAGAATGAAAAAGAAGGTGCGTTGTTTGTATTCTCTTTTCCTTTTCGAAGCAATTACTCCCTACTTCATTTATTCTCATATACTCCCCAGATCTTATGAATTTCTTTCATTAGATCTAATGAAGATAGTATTCGCTTTGTTTTAAATGAAATCCACAAACAAATGAAGTTTTTTCCGTGAGGAAAGGAGGGAATTTTCGTCTGAATGGAAATCAGATATAGATTATTTTTTTGCATAAAAAAATGGATGAAAAAATAAGTAAGAAAAAGAACCTTTATCATACATAAAGATTATGTTAATAATAGAAATGAAAATAGCAAGAAACAAAACAAAGAATAGCCCGGCTAGGTAAGGTACTAGCCAGGCCTAGGAAGTAAAAAAATCTTTCATAGTAAATAAAAAAGGTATTTTTTCTTTCTATTGGAAATTTTTGTTTCGAATCATTATTTAAAGGGAATTGCTAATAAAATGGGTATATAATTGTGATTGCTTATAAAATTTCTATTTTTCTAAATAGATAGAAATTTTTTTTTAAGACTTTTTTTTTATCTATCTTTCATTCATAATTGACATTAGAATTATCTAATTTTTGAATTAGGAATTGGGAGAGATGGCTGAGTGGACTAAAGCGTCAGATTGCTAATCTGCTGTACGAGTTATTCGTACCGAGGGTTCGAATCCCTCTCTCTCCGTTTCTTTGGATTATTTTTGGTTTATAGCCGTAATTCGTTGGAATTCGAAAAAAATCGAGAGTTTCGTCTTTATTTCTCATAGCTAGTTCCATTTTCATAGTTAAATGGATAAAATGTAAAAAAAAATCATTAAAAAATAAAGAAAAGTAAAAAAAAAAACACACAATAAGAAAAAGAGGTTTTTTTAGTCCTCACGTCCAGGATTACGTCCTGGATCATTAGATAGGAATCCGAAGATGAAGAGAGAAACAAAGAATATCACTACTGTATAAACGAATAGTTTGAGAGTAAGCATTACACAATCTCCAAATTTTATTGTGGAAAATGAGGGAATAGATTCTCTATTTTTCTAACAAAAACCTTGCACTTACATCAAGAAAAAAATTTTAAGAAATTTTTCTGTCCTAAAATTCGACCCCTATTCTTGGTTATCAAAAGGATCTTCCCCATTTAGTATTTTGTTTGAGGTAATATTATTTAATATTTAAAATAGCTCGTAAGATCAGAATTAAGAAGACATTAGTTGACCCAGACCGCTCCGTGAAGCTCTCCATATTTATAACCCAATCCATAGAGAATTTCTATGTATAAATTGATGGTTCATAATGTATGATTTATCCGATCTTAGCAATTGTTTTTCTCCATTTTGTTCGAACCCATTTTTTGTTCGAATCCAATCGTAGTTAATATTTTAGTATTTCAATTCAAGATCTCATCGAAAACTTACAGCAGCTTGCCAAACAAGGGCTAAGAGAAAAAAGAGCACAGGTATGACTGGCATAACATCCACGATTGGATTGAAAAGGGCATAAGCTTCCGGCAATTTAGAGAAGAAAAAGCTACTGGAATAAAGGGAAGAACTAAGACAGATCAAACTAAAGATATTAAGCATAACAAAGATTTCGTTCTTGGATTGAATTATAGATTATTTCATTTTTTATTGAGTTCTTGATATGAGGGAAAAGAAAAAAATCCTTTTTTTCTTTTCCCTCCCCCAACTAAAACCCTTTTATTTGAAAATGAAAATCAAAATGGAATTCTATTTTCATAGAATATCTTAATGTAATTCTATGCAATGATCAATGAAATTTTTTTGATTATACATTTCCATGTATCGAATCTTAACAACAACCAATTCATTAGATATTTTATCTATTTAGGCTAGAATTGACGAACAGACAATAATACAATTATTTTATTGTCTAATCGACAATTTTATTGTCTAATCGACATAGAAATGGGGCGTGGCCAAGCGGTAAGGCACCGGGTTTTGGTCCCGTTACTCGGAGGTTCGAATCCTTCCGTCCCAGAGTTATTCTCTCACCACATGCTTTTTGTGGTAAAATGGAAAAAGAAGTGTTTCTATCATTTTGTAAAGTCAATTTTTTCCACTCGGGTTTAATGGAATTTGTCATTTATATAAATATGATTTATCAATTTAAAAATTTGAAATTTTTTTTAATAAAATAAACCAAAAGATAAACTTTCTTTTCTCATTCATATAAATAGAATCAAATCTTTAAATTAAAGAAAAAGCACCGATTAAATAAATCCAACGACTATTCATGATTTGATTCTATATTGAATCAATTCCACGCCGATTCTAGAATTTTAAATTAGGGGAATGTTATGGTAAAACTTCGTTTGAAACGATGTGGTAGAAAGCAACGTGCGACTTGAAATTGAAAGACATTGTCAGTGGATGCAAAAATCCGCCATTTTCTATATCCTAGAAAATGCTCTTGGCTCGACATTTTTTTGTTGGTTCTATCGATCCCTAATGAGAATTTTAGGATACATGATGGAGCTCGAGTCCAAATGATTTATTTAGCAGGATAAGGGGTCTAGGGTTAGTACCAATCAATAAATTGAACAAACTTCGTAAACATATCTTCGATATAAGATTAGATGGGTCAACTACAAGTAAGTTTGAAATAAAAAGGTGAAATTAAATTGATCGAAATGAATAAAAAAAACTATTTTGATTATAAGTGTATTGCAGAGGAATCTATCATTCCTATGATTCTGCAATACAATAAAAAGAAACAATAAAAGGTATGTTGCTACTTTTTTGAGAGATTAATAACTAGCGAAGTAATGTTTAAACCCAAAGATCAATGTAAAGATAACAGATCTTCAAACAAGGAAACACTTTTTTGTAATTGTCTTACCAACTGGATTGAACCAAATATTCAAAAAAGTGAAGGAATGAATCCTAGCTAAGACAAACAAAAGGTGCTAGAGACGACTCAATAAATAGAAATGTATAAGTCCTTGAGGATTAATTAACTTGAGTTATGAGTATGAATGATATTTTTTTTTAAGAAGGGATAACAAAAGAAGGGATAACAAAAAAGAACTGCAGTTTTAGTATAATTGATTATTTTCTCAATGCATTTACTACATATATGCATAAGTTCTTATCATTCTTTCTCGAGCCGTACGAGGAGAAATCCTCTTATACGTTTCCAGGGGGGGTTAATCTGCATCTATCCCAATGGTCCGTCTATCAAATCGTTGCAATTGATATTCGATCACGAAGAGAGGGAAGGGATCTTCAGAAAGTGGGTTTTTATGATCCGATCAAGAATCAAACATATTTAAATGTTCCTGCTGTTTTATACTTCCTTGACAAAGGTGCTCAACCTACAGGAACTGTTCATGATATTTCAAAGAAGGCGGAGATATTTAAAAAACTTCGAGTTAATCAAACAAAAGGAGGCTCCATATCAAATTTTTAGGAATTGTTTTTTCACTACTCTATTATACCCTATATGTTCTTTTTCTATTCATACTTAATTATATTATTCCTAATTATATTATTTATTATTTTTTTTTAACATTCAATTCATATTGACAATGTCGTATTGATCAAATAGAATTTGATCGTGGAGAAATCGATCGACTTCTCCACGATCAAACACTTCGTTTATTTACTTCACATTTTACTTCACGAAAATGATGGATTCACAAAACTCACTAGAACAAAAGAAGTTTCCTTTTGGTTTTTCGTTGAATGGAAAAATGAATGAAAATTTTATAGGGACCCACTCATTTATATACCTTTTCATAGTGGAGTGGAGTACCTTTTTGTGATCACCGCGCTACAATCCGTTTTTTAGTCTGATCTGTTTGTTTTTATTTCTTTTGATTTTAATGATAGATTATTAAATGATTTCTTTCAATTTTTCACTATTTACTTTATTTATGTTTTGTTTTGGTAGGCGGATCTGACATTTCCTTATCATATATTCTATATATTTATATTATTACAATCGTATTTATACATCCTGTTTATTTAAACATATATATGGGTTGCTAACTCAACGGTAGAGTACTCGGCTTTTAAGTGCGACTATGATCTTTTACACATTTGGATGAAGCAACCTATTCGTCCAAACTATACTATTAGTAAAGTTTGTAACACCACGACTGATCCTGAAGGGAATGAATGGAAAAAACAGCATGTCGTTTCAATGGAGAATTATAAGAATACCCTATTCTTAATACTTACTTAATACTTACTTAATACTTACTAAAGTGAATCATTACAAAATATTGTTTTGATTCTGTTAAAATCAATTCATTGTTGGGTTGAGTCAATAAATGGATAGAGCTCTAAAGCTCTAATTATAGGGAAACCCGAAGTAACGAGCTTTTTCTCTTAATGCAAATAATTACCCGGCTAATTAGAGGTTAAAAATATATTAGTGTCTGATGCGGGAAAAGGGGGTTCTGCTACGAGCGAATCATCAATTCCCTTTTTTTGAATCCTAATTATTAATTATTCTTTCATTTTTTAGATTCTTATGGGAAAAGCAAATATGTAGAAGAAACAGTATACTGAGAATAAATTCCAAAATCAAAAGAGCGATAGGATTTCAAAAATAAAGATTTCTAACTACCCCCTGTAATTGGAACGAAAAGTGGGATAGAAGAAAAGGGAAGATCCGCTGATTAGTCTACTTATCTTCGAGGTACTCCTTTCTTTCTTACTGGATACCCTGTTTTGAACGTATCGCACTATGTATCCTTTTTTAATCTAAGGAATCTTCCACACTTTTTGGTCATTTCAAATGGAAAAATGCAAAGGATATTTAGAAACATTTATATCTAAACAAAAGCGCTTCCTGTATCCACTTCTTTTTCAGGAATATATCTACGCAATCGGCCATGATCATGATTTAGATTTAAATGGACCGATTCCTTACGAATCCATAGAAATTTTAGGTTATGGAAATAAAGCTAGTTCACTAATTGTGAAACGTTTAATTATTCGAATGCATAAACCGAATAATTTTCTTATTTCTTGCAATAAAAATGATTTTCAACAAAATCGGTTGTTGGAGCGCAAAAACAATTTGGATTCGAAAATGATATCAGAGGTTTTTTCAATTATTGTGGAAATTCCATTCTCCTTCCAATTAGTGTCTTTCCTAGAAAAAGAAAGAGAAATAGCAAAATCTCATAATTTACGATCTATCCATTCTTTATTTCCCCTTTTTGAGGACAATATAATTTATTTATATCATATATCGGATATATTAATACCCTACCCCATTCATCCAGAAATTTTAGTTCAAACTCTTCGTTCCTGGATACAAGATGTTCCCTCTTTGCATTTATTGCGAACCTTTTTATATTTATACGAGTATTGGGACAGTCTTTTTAGCAAAATAAAAAAAAAAAAATTCTTTTATTTTTCAAAAAAAAAAAATGAAAGATTATCTTTATTCATATATAATTCTCATGTATATGAATGGGAATTCATATTCCTTTTTCTACGTAAACAATCTTTTCATTTACGATCAATATCCTGGGAAACCTTTCTTGAACGAATCCATTTCTATGGAAAAATAGAACATCTTGTTGTAGTGCTTTGTAATGATTTTCAGAAGGCTTTGTGGTTGTTCAAAGATTATTTCATCCATTATGTTAGATATCAGGGAAAATCCCTTTTGATTTCAAAGGGAACTGATCTTTTGATGAAAAAATGGAGATATCACTTTATCTATTTATGGCAATGTATTTTTCACTTGTGGTCTCAACCGCACAGGATCCATCTAAATGAATTCGATAATTGTTCTTTCCAATTTTTGGGCTATGTTTCAAGTGTACGAAGAAAC